TTTCTGTGATTAGTTGATATTTTAAATATATAATTCAAGTAGGCAAATCGAAAAAAAAAAGATGGTTGAATCAAAATAATTCCTTTTTCAGTTCTATTTCTTTCAGAGGGTAATATGAATGTTCTATTATGTTCTATCAAAACACTAAAAGGTTTATACGATATATCCGGTGTGGAAGTAGGCCAACATTTCTATTGGCAAATAGGAAGTTTCCAAGTCCATGCGCAAGTACTTATTACTTCTTGGGTCGTAATTGCTATTTTATTAGGTTCAGCCATTCTAGCTGTTCGTAATCCACAAACCATTCCTACTGATGGTCAGAATTTCTTTGAATATGTCCTTGAATTCATTCGAGACGTGAGCAAAACTCAAATTGGAGAAGAATACGGTCCATGGGTTCCCTTTATTGGAACTATGTTTCTATTTATTTTTGTTTCGAATTGGTCAGGGGCTCTTTTACCCTGGAAAATTATACAGTTACCTCACGGGGAGTTAGCCGCACCCACAAATGATATAAACACGACCGTTGCTTTAGCTTTACTTACTTCAGTAGCATATTTTTATGCGGGCCTTACAAAAAAGGGATTGAGTTATTTCGGTAAATATATTCAACCAACGCCAATCCTTTTACCTATTAACATCTTAGAAGATTTCACAAAACCGTTATCGCTTAGTTTTCGACTTTTCGGAAATATTTTAGCTGATGAATTAGTAGTTGTTGTTCTTGTTTCTTTAGTACCTTTAGTAGTTCCTATACCAGTCATGTTCCTTGGATTATTTACAAGCGGTATTCAAGCTCTTATTTTTGCAACCCTAGCTGCGGCTTATATAGGCGAATCCATGGAAGGTCATCATTGACTAGTTTCCAACACAGTCTTTTTTAGCTTAGCCTGACGCAATGTATGCGCCGTTTGAGGTAATCCACTTAGGGAAGATAAATATACAAATAAGGTATAAATCAAGATATAGACGATCTAGAGTAATTGTAAAAAAGGTTACGATATTTTTTAGTTGTAAAAAAAAATATGGATTGGTTTGCGTAGGAATGGGGGGTCGAACTAGGTGTATATAATCTAATCGCTATAAGACAACTCTTGTGAATCTTTCGAAGAATGATTCGAGAATCCCGATGACTTTAAGATACAATATTTGGTTTACGGTATGGGGGAAAAACGCGTATATGTGATATTAGACATTAACTAGGTATATATGAACTAAAGATATATCTAATTTGTCTTACTATTGTGAATTTGGATAGGGATTTCAATAGAAACCTTTCCATTTCGTCGGTAATTGTGACTTGAATATTGGTTGATTGTATCATTAACTATTTCTTTATTTTTGTTTTGGCGCGAGGAACTTATCATGAATCCACTGATTTCTGCCGCTTCCGTTATTGCTGCTGGATTGGCTGTCGGGCTTGCTTCTATTGGACCTGGGGTTGGTCAAGGTACTGCTGCGGGACAGGCTGTAGAAGGGATCGCGAGACAACCAGAGGCGGAAGGAAAAATACGGGGTACTTTATTACTTAGTCTAGCTTTCATGGAAGCTTTAACAATTTATGGGTTAGTTGTAGCATTAGCTCTTTTATTTGCGAATCCTTTTGTTTAATCCTAAAAACACATATTTTTATTTATTTCCGTAAGATTTGTTGATCTTGTTTTTTCGAATTATTTTAATATTTAATTCCTACAATTTAATTACTTAGGAACAACAACCCACGGAAATCCCTGGTTTAAGAATGAGGATCCAACTCACTTTTTCCTTTACCTTCTTAGTCCAATGGACGCACTTTTTTTAGGAAGTATTGCAATTGTATTGTAACAAACGAGGTATTTCGCAACCGACCTGTATAAGACCTGGTACCGAATTTGAATCGAACTAATTCGAATCGAATAAGTATCAAGCTTATTGGAAATTTCCAAGTATTGGAAATTTCCAATTGAAAAAAAAATCCATTAAAATCCATTTCTAATATCAATATATTTTTTGACTCAATTTACTATTTTCTATTTAGAAATAGTGAAAGTCATAATAAAAGAATACAATAAAGAATAGAAATAAAAAAAAATAAGTAGTCTATCTATAACTAGAAGAAAGCTATAACTATAAGAAAGAGGAGATCATATGAAAAATGTAACCGATTCTTTCCTTTCCTTGGGTTATTGGCCATCCGCGGGGAGTTTCGGGTTTAATACTGATATTTTTGCAACCAATCTAATAAACCTAAGCGTAGTACTTGGTGTGTTAATTTTTTTTGGAAAGGGAGTGTTAAGTGATTTATTAGATAATCGAAAACAAAGGATCTTGAAGACTATTCAAAATTCAGAAGAATTACGCAAGGGGGCCCTAGACCAGTTAGAAAAAGCCCGGGCCCGCTTACGGAAAGTCGAAATAGAAGCGGATCAATTTCGAATGACTGGATACTCTGAAATAGAACGAGAAAAATTGAATTTGATTAATGCAACTTATAAGACTTTGGAACAGTTAGAAAATTATA